CTTGATTTTTCATATATAAATGTAACTAATGTATCTCCTTCGTAAATGATTTCCCCATAATGTCCATGAACAGTTGCTCCTGGAGTAGCCAAATAAGGCTTAGCCGATCGTATTACCACAGAATCAACTTGAAGAATTAGAACTTGACCCGATTTTAAATGTGGTCCTTTTTTGGCTATACATACATTTTCACAAAGAAACTGCCCAAGACTAACGATTGTAGATGTCTCTTCACAATAATTGTAATGGAGAAAATACCAATTCAAATTTAATGGATTCAAAATGATGTTACTGCAGGAATAGGGATTATAAATTTTACCATTTTCATCCAGTAAATAATATTTAAGTATTTGAAAAATCTGTTTTAAATTATCAAGTTGGAAATAGTTAGTTACCAAGATCTGATTATGGGTTATTAAATGGGAAAATAAATCCAAATTAGAAATTGGAAAGCCTGTTCCTAAGGGGCCCAACAAATTCCTAATTGGAATTAGGGGGTCTTTTTTGATTAATTCTTTTATAATATTGGGAGATTTTACATCGTTGAATGGGCCTATTCGAGAACAATTGGATGATGACAAAATTATCAAAGACTGAGATTCCTTATTTCGATTCAATAACGTATGAATAGTTCCTTGATTTGGATTAAGGGATTCTTGAATCCTTGCCTTGGAATAGGAATAAATGGAAGAAAATGGATTGACATTAGCGCGATCTGATCCATTCTCAGAGATCAATCCTGAACCCGATAGATCGTTCCTTTTTCCGGTATATGAAATAGGTGACTTTGCTAAGTCGATTCTTAGAAAATCTCTAATCAAACCATTTGTCCTTATTTCAACAAAGGAAGCACAGGCCTTTTCAATCTTTTTGTCTTGGTCCCAATTCAACACTAAACAAGTCCGAACTAATTGAATACTTGTGTCCCAAATTTCAAGAATTGGGTCGTAATAAAGGATATAATTGACAACTCGAAGTTGTAGATTATCACTTTCCTGCAAGAGATCCGGCGGGAAAAGTCTTCCTAAATTTATACCATCCGTTTTTTTATATGGGACTACGGGTTGAACCAAAACAAAATATTTTTTTTCATACCTGGAAAGTTTCATTCGTTGGATATATAGCCAATTTTTTAATTTTTTGTATTCTTTGGAATTTTGTTTTCCCCCTCCTGGTGGTATCAATCGGAATGCCTTATTTGTCTTTCCAGGAAAATGGATATCTCCAGAAAATATTATCAGTTTAATTTTTTCTGCTTTTTTCTTCACTCGGACCAATCCGCCTACCCGACTTCTTCTATTTAAAGTGATTTGTGTATCTACCCCAATAATACTATTGTGCCGTACCATTATGGAAGAAGATTCGGACAAAATGTGGACTTCCACGGGAATAAAAAAAAAAGGATTGACTTCCTTTTGGTATTTTGGCCAAAATACCTTGACTCCTCGATACTCAATCAAATCCTCTTCGTTGACGATTGAATTAAGTTCTCTGGTCTCATATTTAGTAAGTCCCGAGCTCTTTCTGATATAGCGAGGATCATCGAAATAAGCAAGAATACTATTTCTACGGAGAATACCATTTCTGGGGATTTCAATTGAGATACCTGAAGAAGGTATTAGTTGGTTCTCGCCTTCTTGAATTGATTCGAGTGGGATGATGACTCTATTTCTTCGCCTCTTTGCCAATAAATAAGAATTCCCCTCGAGAATGGCCGGATATCTAAGATTACAACGACCAATACATGTCATTCGATTAAGTTCTGAATAATCAGGAATCCTATCTCCTTTTTGATTTTTACCAGAAAAATACGAACTAAAAAATTTGTGTCTCACTTGATTATTAGTTACTGAGGGGTTAGAAATATATCTTCGCTTAACAGAAAGAGAATAAGCGTTCATTTGATCTTGATCCTTGTGGATCGAACAGGGGCCTAGACTGGATTTCCAGGGCTCCCCTAATAATATCCATAAATGACTTGTTTTTGGTAAGAGATGAATATTACCATATGTGAATTCAGGTGCATGGTACACATCGGTATTCCAGTGCATTTCACCTTCTGAGTCAGAATAAATATGTTTTCGAACCTTCTCTTTCAAATTCAAAGTGGATGTTCTCGCGCGAATCTCAGCAATGATTTGTTCTGATTCTACATATTGATCGTTTTGAACTAAGAGAAAACTTTTGGGCGGAATACACACATTGTGTATAATATCTTCACTCTCAATAGTTACATACAAGTCTCTAGAACATAGAAAAGCAGGATGTCCATGACGTGTACGTGTCGGATGAACCAAATCCTCATTGAATTTTATTTTTCCATTAGAAGGGGCTCGCACGTGTTCTGCAGTACCCCCTGTGAATACCCCGCCGGTATGAAAAGTTCTTAATGTTAATTGAGTGCCCGGTTCTCCAATCGATTGACCTGCAATAATACCTACAGCTTCTCCCAATTCGACCAGGTCATCATGAGCTGGACTCCGGCCATAACATAATTGACAAATCCAAGATGTACTCCTACAAGTAAAGGGGGTTCGAATAGAGATGGGTTGTGCTCTAAAAGTTATGAATCTATTGACAAGCCCAACCCCAATATCTTGATTTCTAGTAGCAATGCATCGCGAACCTATATATATATGATCTGCTAATACACGCCCAATTAATGTTTGGATAAAAATCCTGTCCGCCGTCATTCCATTTCGAGGACTTACAGAAATACCTCGGACGGTGCCACAATCTGTTCGACGTACAACAATGTGTTGAACTACTTCAACAAGTCTGCGCGTGAGATATCCTGCATCTGATGTTCGAATAGCGGTATCCACAACTCCTTTACGGGCTCCGTAGCAAGAAATAATATATTCTGTTAAAGAGAGTCCTTCACGTAAATTGCTTTGAATGGGTAAATCAATCATTTGTCCTTGGGGATCCGACATTAATCCTCTCATACCTACTAATTGATGTACCTGAGAGGCATTTCCTCTGGCTCCCGAAAAAGACATTATATGCACTGGATTAAAAGGATCGGTCATCCGAAAATTAGGATTCATTTCTTGTCGCAAATATTCACTTGTGGCATACCAGATCTCGATCGATTGACGTAATTTTTCTACCGCGTGTACATTCCCATAATGATGGTGTTTTTCCAAAATAAAACTTTGTTGTTCAGCGTCTTGAACTAGCCATCTTTTAGAAGGTATTGTTAAAAGATCATCAATTCCTAATGAAATGGATGCGGCGGTAGCTTGTCGGAAACCCAGAGTCTTTACTTGATCCAGGATATGTGATGTATATCCTATTCCATAGTGATCAATAAATCGACTAATAAGTCGTTTCATGGCAGTTCCGTCTATCACTTTATTGTGAAAGACCTGAGTGGGTCGTTCTGCCATCAGTACCTCCATATTGCGCTGAGTAGAATTTGACAATGGGTTTGAGTCAGTGATTGGAAAACTTCCTTTTATAGATCTTGATTCACGTAGAAATTCCGCAATTCTAGTCCTAGTTAACCCGGTGAGACTCGAATTCCCGCTGGTAGCATAGAATTACAACAGCCCTGCCAAAACCCTTGTATGGCTTCTTCTATTTCTCGATAAAGAGAAATATGACCAAGAGTGGTTCGAATATATATATAAAGAATTTCTTTTTTTATACTTCTTACTATTAGATAGTGTCCATAAATCTCATAATAGGTCCCCAAAGATTCATAGTGAATTTCGATGGGAGTTTCTCTTGCAGCAATAACGCGTTGATCTAGTCGCCACCGCAGCCACAAAGGACTACCTAAATTGATTCGTTTTTGCCGATAAGCTCCAATTGCATCATAGGCATTACAAAAAAAGGGTTCTTTTATTTTTGTATACTTATTATCTTCATTTTGATAGTTTCTGCGATTACATGGATTATACCTATTTACACAAATACCCCGACGATTTCCACTCGTTAAGACATAGAGTCCACTAAGCATATCTTGAGTTGGTGCAGAAATGGGATCTCCAATAGTTGGAGACAAAAGATTCATATGAGAAAACATAAGTAAACGTGCCTCTGCTTGAGCTTCCAAAGATAAAGGCACATGAACAGCCATTTGATCCCCGTCAAAGTCTGCATTGAAGCCCTTACAAACTAATGGATGTAAACAAATAGCACGCCCCTCCACTAAAATAGGGAGGAATGCCTGTATGCCTAATCTATGCAGAGTAGGCGCTCTATTCAACAATACAGGATGGTCATCCAGAATTTCCTGAAGTATTTCCCATACAATCGGTTTTTTTTTCCGAATTTGACTCTTAGCAACTCCGATGTTCGAAGCAAGATGTTTTCTAATTAGGTCGCGAATTACAAATGCCTGGAAAAGTTCTATTGCTATTTCCCGAGGCAATCCACATCGATGTAATGAAAGTGAAGGGCCGACGACAATGACTGACCGTCCTGAATAATCGACCCGTTTACCAAGCAGAGTCTCGCGAACTCTTCCTTCTTTGCCTTCAATTACATCTGAAAGCGACTTGTAAACTCTATTATGATCATCCCTCATTGGTTGTCCACAAATTCCATTATCAAGAAGTGCATCCACGGCTTCTTGTAGCAATTTTTCCTGAGATATTATTAATTCTTCTGGCGTAGCTATACTTGTTGTTAATAGATCTGTAAGAGTATTATTCCGATAGATAATTCTTCTATAGATTTCATTAATATCCGAGGTCACTAGTTTATCCTCATCTATATGATAGATTGGTCTCAACTCAGGAGGAAGAACTGGTAATAGACACAAAACCATCCATTTTGGTTCTATATTTGTTCGAATAAAATGCTTAGCCAATTCCATGCGTCTAAGCAAAAAATCTTTTCTTCTTCCAACTTTCCGATCTTCCCATTCATTCCCTGTGGGTTCCTCTTCCTCCAATTCTTTCCATTCTACCAATGAAGAATCTATAATAATTCGTAAATCTAGATTGGCTAATTGTTGTCTGATAGAGCCTCCCCCGGTGGACATCTCT